AGGGGGGAAAGCGAGGAAGAAACAGATGTAGAAATAGAAACAACTTCAGAAACGAAGGGGACTAAACAGGAACAAGAGGGAGCCACTGAAGAAGATCCTTCTCCTTCCCTTTTTTCGGAAGAAAAGGAGGATCCGTACAAAATCGATGAAAGGGAAGAGATACGAGTGAATGGAAAGGAAAAAACAAAAGATGAATTCCTCTTGAAAGAGACACGATATAAAAACAGACCCGTTTATGAAACTTATTATCTGAATGTGGATCGGAATCAAGAAAATTCGAAGTTAGAAATATTTAAAGAAAAAAACAAATTACGCAACTTTCGCTTTCAAAAACCTTTTGTGAGTATTCTTTTTAACTATAAAAAATGGAATCGGCCGTTTCGGTCTATAAAAACCAATAAATTTGAAAATTCTCTAACCTTAAAAAATGAAATGTCACAATATTTTTTTCATACATGTCAAAGTGTTGGAAAAGAAAGAATTTCTTTTACACACCCACCCAGTTTGTCAACCTTTTTCGAAATGATAGAACGAAAGCTGTCTATATTTACAATAGGGAAACTCTCCTCTAATGAAAATGAATTGGGTAATCATTGGAGTTATAATAATAAAGAAAAAATCAAAAATCTAACCAACAAATTTTTACATATAGTTAAGACTATAGATAAAATTTTAGGGAGTAATTCTCTGATTCTCGATGGACTTGAAAACAGAAATAGATTTTGCAAATTTTGCAATAATAAAAAAATATATTTACCAGAGGTATATGACCCTTTCTTAAAGGGCGCGTCCCGTGGACAAATGTTAAAATTGTTTTGGCTTTCAATCAAATATAAAATTTCCATACAAAATTACATAGAAAGGGCTTGGATAAATAAGATTTATGGCGTTTTTCTTATTATTAATTACTTAGAATTTCAACAGGAAAAAAAAAGTGATAGAATTCATAAAAAAGCATTAGAAAAAGAAATTAGTTTTTTGGTGAATTTCATTAATGAATTTTTTCCAAAACCAACATACAATTTAAAAAAACAAAAAATTATTATATTTGAAAACGTTCAAACGGATTCTAATAATAAAAGCCGAAAACAATTTAGTGAGCTAAAAAAAGAAATCATAAAAAAAGTTCCTCGGTGGTCATACAAATTAATCAACAATTTGGAACAAGAGGAAGAACAAAACGAAGACCTTTTCGGAAAGCATGCTGCGATTCGTTCAAGAAAAAGCAAACGTGTAGTGGTTTTTAATGATGATCTAGAAGATAGCAATACTCGTAGTAATCCCCAAGATCTTAATAATGATGAAACAGACGATATTTCTGTGATACGTTATTCACAACAACCGGATTTTCGGCGAGACATAATTACAGCATCAATCCGAGCACAAAGGCGTAAAACAATTATTTGTAAATCTTTTGAAGCGAATATTAATTCCCCTACTTTTTTGGATCGAATAGAAAAAGACCTTTCTTTTGATATTTCCGAGCCAATAAAAAAAATTTTTCAAAATTGGCTATGGAAAAATGATACAGAATTCAAAATTATAGATTGTACAGAGAAACAGGCAAAAGAAAGTACTAAAAAAAAAGAAGCTAACAAAAGAAAAGAAGAAAAAAGAAAAAGAAGAGAAAAAGCACGTATAGAAATAGCCGAAGCGTGGGATAGCTTTGTAGTCGCTCAAGTAATAAGGGGTATTATGTTATTAACCCAATCAATTCTGAGAAAATATATAATATTACCATCATTGATAATAGTTAAAAATATTACTCGTATATTATTATTTCAATTTCCTGAATGGTCCGAGGATTTAATGGAGTGGCGCAAAGAAATGCATGTTAAATGCACTTATAACGCGGTTCAATTATCAGAAAAAGAATTTCCTAAAAACTGGTTAAAAGATGGTATTCAGATAAAGATCCTATTTCCTTTTCGTCTGAAACTTTGGCACAAATCTAAGCTACTAGAAAGAGATACCTATCCACTGAAAAATAAAGAACAAAAAAAGAAAATTTTTTTTTTAACAGTTTGGGGAATGGAAACTGAACTTCCTTTTGGTTCTCCACGAAAACAACTTTCTTTTGTTCAACCTATTTTTAAAGAACTAAAAAAAAAAATTAATAAATTGAAAAAGAGTTGTTTTAGGATTCTAATAATTTTAAAAGAACGAATCAAATTTTTTCTAAATATCTCAAAAGAAAAAAAAAGGAAGTTTATTAAAAGCCTTCTATTTCTAAAAAGAAAAAAACTACCAAAAATAAATCAAATTCCATTATTTAGATTGAAAGAAATAGAAATATATGAATTGAGTGAAAACAAAAAAGAAACAATTTTTATAAGAAATAATGAGATAATTCAGGAATCGTCCATTAATATTCAATCTACGAATTCCACAACTTGTGCGTTGACAAAACAAAAAATACAAGGGCTAGCTGCTAGAACAAGCACAATCATAAATGAAATACAAAAAGTGTCAAAGGACAATAAAAAAGAATTTAGAAGCCTACATCTAAATATTAGTTCGAACAAAATGAACTATGATAAAAGATTTGAATCGCCAAAAACTTTTTTGAAACTATTAAAAAAAAGAAATGTTCGACTAATTAGTAAAACAAATTATTTTATAAACTTTTTCCTTGAAAGGATACATAGAAATATCTTTTTATATATCAAAAATATTTCTAGAATAATTTTACAACTTTTTTTTTTGAAACAAAAAAAAATTAATAAATACAGTTCCTATGCTAACTATATTTACAATAATGAAACAAATCAAGAAAAAATTGATAAAACAAACAAAAAAATAACTCAATTTTTTTATACTATAACAGAGTCACTTTCTAATATTAGAAATAAGAAGTTACATTCTTTTTGTGACTTATCTTATTTGTCACAAGCATATGTATTTTACAAATTATCACAAAACGCGGTTTTGAACTTTTTTAATTTATATCAGTTAAGATTAAGATCTATCTTTCAATCTAATGTAACATCTCTTTTTCTTAAAAATGAAATAAAGAATTATTTTATTAGAACACATAAAATATTACATTCCGAATCGAACCATAAGAACGTCTCCAATTTTCGACCAATATATCAATATAAAAATGGGTTAAAAGATTATTATCAAGATGATTTATCTCAATTCATACCACAAGAGAGTAGAAATAGTAGAATAAATCACCACTCTATAATAAAAAAAAATCAATTAATTAACTTTGAAAAACACAAAAATGTTAAAAAACAAGATAGATATGATCTTTTATCATATAATTTTATTAAGTATGAAGATAAAAAGAATTCCTCCATTTCTTCATTATCTTTACAAGTAAATCATAACCGATATATTTTTTATAATTATGATGAAAGTAAACGCCAATCTGTTAATATCCTAGTAGGTTTTTTGGTCAAAAATTATCTAGTACAAGAAAATATTATCCATATAAAGAAAAACCCGAATAGAAAATTTTTTGATTGGATATTTCTCAATTTTTGTTTTAGAAAAAAAATTCATATTCAGGTCTGGAGAAATATGGATACTGAGACCGACAGTAGTAAATATACTAAGATTAGAACTAATAATTATAAAAAAATGGATAAAATTGAAAATAAATTTCGTTTTTTTCCCACGGTTCATCAAAATCAAGGGAGCAGTCCATCCAATAAAAAAAAACTTTTTGATTGGATGAGAATGAATGAAGAAATACTAAATTGTTCCATATTGAATTTCCAAATTTGCTTTTTTCGAGAATTTTTGATACTTTCTTTTTCGTATAAAATTAAACCATGGGCCATACCAATCAACTTGCTCCTTTTAAATTTTAATGGAAATGCTAGTAAAAATAAAAACACTACTGTAAAGAAAAAAAGAGATATTTTTTTATCAATTTTTTCAGTAAAAAAACAAAATCAAAGGGAAAAAGAAAGCAGAGTCCAGACAAATTTTGAATCAACTCTATTAAACTATGAAAAATATATTGAAAAATTTTATATCATATCAAAGATGAAAAAAGAGAAAAAAAAAGAACAATACAAGAATGACATGGACGCGAAATTTGATTTCGTACTAAAAAGATATTTGCTTTTTCAATTGAGATGGAATAATTTTTTAAATCAAAAAATAATCAATAACATTAACATATATTGTCTACTGCTTAGACTGCTAAACCCTAGAGAAATTGCTATAGCCTCTATTCAAAGAGGGGAAATTAGTCTGGATATTTTAAAGATTCATAAAAATTTAACTCTTACAAAATTGCTTAAAAGGGGAATATTACTTATCGAACCCCTTCGTCTGTCTCTAAAAAGGGCAGGACAATTTATTATGCATCAAACTATGGGTATTTCGGTGGTTCATAATAGCAATCACACAATTAATCAAAGGTACCGAGAAAAAAGACATATTGATAAGAAAAATTTTGATAAATTAATTCGAAAGTCTCAAAAGATGACCGAAAATCGAGACAAAACTCATTTTGAGTTGTTTGTTCCTGAAAGTATTTTCTCCCCTAGACGTCGTAGAGAATTCAGAATTCTAATTTGTTTTGATTCACTGAATCGAAATGTTCTGCCTCTAAATGCGCCATTTAGGACCGAAAATCAAGTAAAGAGTCGAGCTATGAATAAAAGAAAAAGAGAGACAAATACACTAATTAAATTAAAATTTTTTATTTGGCCTAATTATCGATTAGAAGATTTCGCTTGTATGAATCGCTATTGGTTTAATACCAATAATGGCAGTCGTTTCGGTCTCCTAAGGATACATATGTATCCACAATTTGAAAAATGAACTGACGCGTGTACTGAAAAAAAGTAAAATACGGATTGACTTTATTTCCCGTTCTTTATTTTTATATGAAGACAAAGATATGCACACATAACATTGTTTTACATTTCATTCTGATCCCTGATACAAATTGAACCACATATCAATATCTAGAAATGATGAAAAAATATTCTTTATTTTTTCTTTAGGGTATAATTTTTATCTTTTGTGAGTGTAGACAACCTTATTTTTGTCTACCTATTGGAATACTATTTTCAAATCGATCATTTTTAACAAAATTAAGATTATTATAGTGTGTATACCAAATAAAAAAAGCACTTTTTTTATTGATAAAAAAAATATATATATATATATATATATTTAGTAATTAAAGGCCTGTGGGGGGTACGATTTAATTTTATGGTAAAAAAGTCATTGATCTCGGTTATTTCGCACGAAGAAAAAGAAGAAAACAGGGGTTCTGTTGCATTTCAAATACTAAGGCTCACTAATAGGATACGAAAACTTTCTTCACATTTGGAATTGCACAGAAAAGATTATTTATCTCAGAGAGGCCTCCGGAAAATTTTGGGAAAACGCCAAAGGCTGCTGTCTTATTTGTCAAAGAAAAATAGAATACGTTATAAACAACTAATTAATCAGTTAGATATTCGCGAATCAAAAACGCGTTAATTTGAGTTTGAAGGGTCATTTTGAATTATTTGAGTTAGTAGATCTTGAATTTTAATGAACTTATTTTAACTTTCAGTAATTCATGAAAAAATGAATCGCGTAAAAACCTATGAATATCCCAGCTACAAGAAATGACCCCATGATAGTAAATATGGGACCCCACCACCCATCAATGCACGGTGTTCTTCGACTCATCGTTACTCTCGATGGTGAAGATGTTATTGATTGTGAACCAATATTAGGATATTTACACCGAGGAATGGAAAAAATTGCGGAAAACCGAACAATTATACAATATTTGCCTTATGTAACGCGTTGGGATTATTTAGCTACTATGTTCACAGAAGCAATAACCGTAAACGGACCAGAGTTGTTCGGAAATATCCAAGTACCTAAAAGAGCCAGCTATATCCGAACAATTATGTTGGAGTTGAGTCGTATCGCTTCGCATTTGTTATGGCTCGGCCCTTTTATGGCAGATATTGGAGCGCAGACTCCTTTCTTCTATATTTTCCGAGAAAGAGAATTAGTATATGATCTATTTGAAGCTGCCACTGGTATGAGAATGATGCATAATTTTTTTCGCATTGGAGGAGTAGCGGCCGATTTCCCTTATGGTTGGATAGAGAAATGTTTAGATTTTTGCGAGTATTTTTTAACAGGAGTTACTGAATATCAAAAACTTATTACACGAAATCCTATTTTTTTAGAACGAGTTGAGGGGGTAGGCATTATTGGAAGAGAGGAAGTAATAAATTGGGGTTTATCAGGACCAATGCTGCGAGCTTCTGGAATACAATGGGATCTCCGTAAAGTTGATCATTATGAGTGTTACGACGAATTTGATTGGGAAGTACAGTGGCAAAAAGAAGGAGATTCATTATCTAGATATCTAGTCCGCATTGGCGAAATGACAGAATCGATAAAAATTATTCAACAGGCTCTAGAAGGAATTCCGGGGGGGCCATATGAGAATTTAGAAATCCGATACTTTGATATAGAAAGGAATCCAGAATGGAATGACTTTGACTATCGATTTATTTGTAAAAAACCTTCTCCTACGTTTGAATTGCCGAAACAAGAACTCTATGTGAGAGTTGAAGCCCCAAAGGGTGAATTAGGAATTTTTTTGATAGGGGATCAAGGTGGTTTTCCTTGGAGGTGTAAAATTCGACCGCCTGGTTTTATCAATTTGCAAATTATTCCTCAGTTAGTTAAAAGAATGAAATTGGCTGATATTATGACAATACTAGGTAGCATAGATATCATTATGGGAGAAGTGGATCGTTAACATGATAATTGATAGAATAGAAGTACAAGATATCAATTCTTTTTCTAGATTGGAATTTTTAAAACAGGCTTATGGAATTCTATGGACACTTATTCCTGTTTTTACTCCTCTATTGGGAATAACTATGGGTATACTAGTAATTGTATGGTTAGAAAGAGAAATATCTGCAGGGCTACAACAACGTATTGGACCTGAATACGCTGGGCCGTTAGGAGTTTTGCAAGCTTTAGCTGATGGGGCAAAACTACTTGTCAAAGAAAACCTTTTTCCATCTAGAGGAGATACTCATTTATTCAGTATCGGACCTTCCATAGCGGTTATATCCAGTTTAGTAAGCTATTTGGTAGTTCCTTTTGGTTCTCGACTTGTTTTATCGGATCTCAATATCGGTGTTTTTTTATGGATTGCCATTTCAAGTATTGCTCCTATTGGACTTCTTATGTCAGGATACGGATCAAATAATAAATATTCTTTTTTAGGTGGTCTACGAGCTGTTGCTCAATCGATTAGTTATGAAATACCATTAACTTTATGTGTGTTATCAATATCTCTACGTGCGATTCGTTAAGCCAAAAAAATTTGTCTACTTCTTTTCGATTTTATAGTAAGAGGACGAAACAAGTTGAGTAAATATCTTGATTTTTTATTCAATATTCAGCTGACTGAACTAAACCCAAGAGTTATATGAGTGAAAGAAAACAGCTTATATAAACTAGCAGTAAAAAAATTAAGTCTCATTTCCTATGTATAAATGTTAGAGAGCCGAATAGAAATAAACATAAGCAAATCAAAGACTTTGCCCCAAGATTGGGTAACTAGTCATCCTGACTTGAAGCGGGCTAAAAAGATACACTATAGTGAGTTTTCACTATCATTTGTATGTATTATACATGAATTAGATACCTGAATTACTTTAACGTAACACATTATTGAACAAAAACGAGTGGATGAGTAGAAACACCAAGATACACAAAGGATTTGTAATGGAGATTATGTAAAAAAATAAGAATATTTCTGCATAATGTACAAAGAATATTATTTGGGGCTTTAAGTTAGTAGAAATGATTAGGCCGTACTCCCTACAATTCCGATCCAGAGTATGCTTTTATCCGTCGATTAAATCAATGACTATTGGAAACGAAATAATCCTTTACTTTTTTTTGATTTTGTAAATCCACTTTTCGCAGAAACAGAAAGAAGACATAGAAACGATAAAAAAAGAGAAAGAAGAAATACAATTACAGTATAAAAACTTTCTTTTTATTCTTTTTTTATACTTTTATTCGTTCTATATTCATAGTTATATAGATAGAATTCATATCATAATTTCTTAATTAATGTATAATTTTTTCGTTTGTAAAAAGGAAGGGTTATGGATATTTTTATAACGAGTATTTGATTGAAGAATTAAGTTATTACTCAACAAATAAAATTTCAAAAAATTTTTGAAATTATTAAATCAAAGGACGAGATCAATTCAGAAGCACTTTAATTAAAATGAATTTAAAAATATATCAAATTTTTAAAGCAGAACAAACAGAATTCAATTGGTCTAATTCGGGATCGTACAAAATATTTTTACCTTATACATCTTATAAACATATCAAAATAATACTGACTCGATCTTTAGATTTATTTAAGGTCCTCCAGGAGCCGTATGCAGTGAAAATCTCATGTACGGTTCTGGAATAGCGATGCAAACTGTGATGGTATCACCGACTATGATTATCTAATAGTTCAAGTACAGTTGATATAGTTGAGGCACAATCAAAATATGGTTTTTGGGGATGGAATTTGTGGCGTCAACCTATAGGGTTTATTATTTTTTTAATTTCTTCGCTAGCAGAATGTGAAAGATTACCTTTTGATTTACCAGAAGCAGAAGAAGAATTAGTAGCAGGTTATCAAACCGAATATTCGGGTATCAAATTTGGTTTATTTTATGTTGCTTCTTATTTAAACCTATTAGTTTCTTCATTATTTGTAACAGTTCTTTATTTGGGAGGCTGGACTATCTCTATTCCGCACATATTTATTTCTGAGTTTTTTGAAATAAATAAACCATACGGTGTTTTTGAACCAACAATTGATATCTTTATTACATTAGCTAAAACTTATTTGTTCTTGTTCATTCCTATCACAACAAGATGGACTTTACCTAGGATAAGAATGGACCAGCTGTTGAATCTTGGATGGAAATTTCTTTTACCTATTTCTCTCGGTAATCTATTATTAACAACTTCTTCTCAACTATTTTCACTGTAAAAGGCTATGATATCTTATATTCACAACTTGGATCAAACAAGAGAAATAAACAAAAATAATATATATTCACGATATGTTCCCTATGGTAACTGGGTTCATAAATTATGGTCAACAAACAGTACGAGCTGCAAGGTACATTGGTCAAAGTTTCATGATTACCTTGTCCCACGTAAATCGTTTACCCATAACTATTCAATATCCTTATGAAAAAGTAATCACTGCGGATCGTTTCCGCGGTCGAATCCATTTTGAATTTGATAAATGTATTGCTTGTGAAGTATGTGTTCGTGTATGTCCTATAGATCTACCCGTTGTTGATTGGAAATTGGAAACTAATATTCGCAAGAAACGATTACGTAATTACAGTATTGATTTCGGAATCTGTATATTTTGTGGTAACTGTGTTGAGTATTGTCCAACAAACTGTTTAGCAATGACTGAAGACTATGAACTTTCTACTTATGATCGTCACGAATTGAATTATAATCAAATATCTCTGGGTCGTTTACCACTAGTAGTAATTTTCGATTATACAATTCGAACTATTTTGAATTCGCCTCAAATAAAAAATCAGAAAATCCTTGATTAAAGAAAAATTGGGAATTACTAAGGTTGAGTTTTGGTTTAAAGAAAGGTGTTTTTCCGTTTTGTTTGGTCTCAATAACTACAAATACTAACTGGTTATTCGTTGGTAAGAATTGCGTCGTAGTTTGGATTTAAAATTCAGTAATATCTTTGAAATTATTTCGAAATGGCTAATTTCGTATTCGAGCTGTTCTATTCAGAAAAAATAGGAAATTTGAACAAAAACTGTACCCACATTAATTCACACTTCCTAGGAGTTACTGCAAGTAGAATTTTCTTATGAATCATAAAATCAACCATTTTTTCTGGTCTGGTCTCAATAAGGTCATGAAAATGTTTTTTTATCTTTTATCCTACATATAATGGATTTGCATGGACCCATACATGATTTTCTTTTAGTCTTTCTGGGATTAGGTCTTATCTTAGGCGGTATAGGAGTAGTATTACTTATCAACCCAATTTATTCTGCCTTTTCGTTGGGATTAGTTCTTGTTTCTATATCCCTATTATATATTCTATCAAATTCATATTTTGTAGCTGCTGCACAACTCCTTATTTATGTGGGAGCTATAAATGTTTTAATCATTTTTGCTGTAATGTTTCTGAACGGTTCAGAATATTACAAAGATTTTAATCTTTGTACCATTGGAAATGGGATTACTTTGCTGATTTGTACAAGTATGTTTGGTTTACTAATGATTACTATTACAGATACCTCATGGTACGGGATTATTTGGACTACAAGATCAAACCAGATTATAGAGCATGATTTGATAAGTAATAGTCAACAAATTGGAATTCATTTATCAACAGAGTTTTTTCTTCCCTTTGAATTCATTTCGATAATTCTTTTAGCCGGTTTGATAGGTGCAATTTCCGTGGCGCGCCAATAATGATAATTCTATCAACTTATCAACAGCAATCCAAATCAAATTTAATTCTATGTTATCACATTTATTTCCAGAATTTAAAATTGTTTCTGTCTAAAATAGAAATTCTTTTATTTGACCTATTTCCAATATATTTTTTTGTTCCATACTTTTTTTATATTATCGTAAATTGAATGGGTTGCCTTGTTATTCAGGTTATATTGAAATGAATTGAAATTAATAAGGAGTTGTTCAATGATGCTGGAACATGTACTTGTTTTGAGTGCCTACTTATTTTCTATCGGCATCTATGGATTGATCACAAGCCGAAATATGGTTAGAGCTCTTATGTGTCTTGAACTTATACTGAATGCGGTTAATATAAATTTAGTAACATTTTCTGATTTTTTTGATAGCCGCCAATTAAAAGGAAATATTTTCTCCATTTTTGTTATAGTCATTGCAGCCGCTGAAGCAGCTATTGGACCAGCTATTGTATCGTCAATTTATCGTAATAGAAAATCAATTCGTATTAATCAATCAAATTTGTTAAATAAGTAGTATTAAGCATACAAATTAGAATATTCATAAATTTGAATTAGCGTGTATTATACATTCTGTATGATCATGTTTGCGAAAATATAAGAAATCAAAGTATCTTGGTTCTCTCCCATGAGTCCATCCATAAGTAGATTAATTAGAAAAATTCTGATAAATCTAAATCATTGATTCATCTAGTATCTAAATATATGATTCATTTACAAGTTTACTAGATCGAAAATTTCTTCTTAAAAAAATTATAGATAGATCTAATGTCACATTCCGTAAAAATTTATGATACGTGTATAGGGTGTACTCAATGTGTCCGAGCTTGCCCCACAGATGTATTAGAGATGATACCTTGGGACGGGTGTAAAGCTAAGCAAATTGCTTCTGCTCCAAGAACAGAGGATTGTGTGGGTTGTAAAAGATGTGAATCCGCCTGTCCAACGGATTTCTTGAGTGTTCGGGTTTATTTGTGGCATGAAACAACTCGAAGTATGGGTCTAGCTTATTGATACGTTCCAAACAACCCGACTTGAATACGACTACATTTGATTTTTTTACCTTTACCGACAAAAGCGCGTGCTCAAAAAAATCTATTTTTTTGAGCACGCGCTTTTCTGGTCCAAGTGTATCTTATTTTTACTACGAATTATTTTCCTTGGTTAACGATAGTTTTAGTTTTTCCAATATTTGCAGGTTCCTTAATTTTCTTTTTTCCTCATAGAGGAAATAAGTTAATTAGGTGGTATACTATTTCTATATGTATAATAGAACTCCTTCTAACAACTTATGCATTTGGGTATCATTTCCACTTGGACGAGCCGTTAATCCAACTTATAGAGGATTATAAATGGATCCATTTTTTTGATTTTTCCTGGAGATTGGGAATAGATGGAATTTCTATAGGACCCGTTTTGCTGACGGGGTTTATTACTACTTTAGCTACTTTAGCGGCTCGGCCGGTTACTCGCGAGTCCCGATTATTCCATTTTCTGCTGTTAGCAATGTATAGCGGTCAAATCGGACCATTTTCTTCGCAAGACATTTTACTTTTTTTTATCATGTGGGAATTAGAATTAATTCCAGTTTATCTACTTATATCCGTGTGGGGAGGAAAGAAACGTTTGTATTCAGCGACAAAATTTATTTTGTACACTGCGGGAAGTTCCGCCTTTTTATTAATGGCAATTCTAGGAATTTGTTTAGCTGCTTCTAATGAACCAACATTAAATTTTGAAACATCAGCTAATCAATCGTATCCTGTAGAACTAGAAATCCTCTTGTATATTGGATTTTTTATTGCTTTTGCTGTTAAATCGCCGATTATACCCTTACATACTTGGTTACCAGACACTCATGGAGAGGCACATTACAGTACTTGTATGCTTCTAGCTGGAATCTTATTAAAAATGGGAGCATATGGATTGGTTCGGATAAATATGGAATTATTGCCCCGCGCCCATTCTCTATTTTCTCCTTGGTTGATGCTAGTCGGCACAATTCAAATAATCTATGCAGCTTCAACATCTCCCGGTCAATGGAATTTAAAAAAAAGAATAGCTTATTCCTCCGTATCTCATATGGGTTTCATAATTCTAGGACTTGCTTCTATAAGCGATACCGGACTCAACGGGTCCATTTTACAAATAATTTCTCATGGATTTATTGGCGCCGCACTCTTTTTCTTGGCAGGAACGAGTTATGATCGAATACGTATCGTTTATCTTGATGAAATGGGCGGAGGAATGGCTATCAAAATTCCAAAACTATTTACAACGTTCAGTATCTTATCAATGGCCTCGCTTGCATTACCAGGCATGGGCGGTTTTGTTGCAGAATTGATAGTATTTTTTGGAATACTTACTAGCCAAAAATATCTTTTAATGTCCAAAATCCTAATTACTTTTGTAATGGCAATTGGAATAATATTAACTCCTATTTATTCATTATCTATGTTACGTCAGATTTTTTATGGATACAAGCTTTTTAATGCCCCAAACTCTTATTTTGTTGATTCTGGGCCGCGAGAATTGTTTCTTTCGATCTCTATTCTTTTACCTGTAATATCTATTGGTATTTATCCGGATTTCGTTTTCTCACTATCAGTTGATAAAGTCGAAGTTCTTCTATCTAATTTTTTTTATCCATAGTTTTCGTGAGTAAACCAAAAACTTAAACAAAAATCTTATGATTTTAAAAATGTTGGACAATCAAAAATAAGTACTTTTTCTTCTCTGAAGTTTGAGTAAAAGAAATAGGAGTTTTTTTATAACTATGTAATCAAGCGAGAATCTTTTGAATTAAGTAATAGAATAGAAATGAAAAAAATCAAAGTAAAGGTTCTCGCTTGATTACACCAAGTTTTCTTGTATACACGTAAACTTTCATATGTTTATTTTGTATTTTTCAAGTACTTTCTTCAATTCAATTAGATGTTAATGTAAATGAACCATAACTATGTAATCCTATTCCTAATAAATTAACCCCAAAATAGCATATCCAAATTATAAGAAAGCCCATTGAGGCGACAATTGCGGAATTTTCGCTTTTAAAACTTTTATTTGTTCGAATATGTAAATAAATTGCAAATACAGTCCAAGTAATAAATGCCCAAGTCTCCTTTGGATCCCAATTCCAATATGCCCCCCATGCTTCATTAGCCCATACTGCTCCCGAAAGAATACCTATCGTTAAAAAGAGAAACCCTAGACGAATAATACGATAACTCCAAAAATCCAATTGTTCAATCAATTGAAACCTATAATAATTCCTAGAAAAAATAAAATAAGTTTTTATTAAAATTAAACGGTTTAACTGGTTCTTTTTTTCTATTATGTATTGAATTTCGCCCGGCGAAAATGGATCGTTTACGAAATTTTTGCTTTTACTAAAACTTACTATGAAATTTTTAAATGTAATAACTAGAAGAGCTATTGATAATAATGATCCGCATAAAAGAGCTGCATAGCCCAAGACCATCATACTTACGTGCATCATTAACCAATAGGATTGAAGAGCGGGTACTAATATTTCGGATTGGTTAATTTCAGTTAAAAGGCCTGAAGTAGCAAAACCTTGGGTAAAAATAGCACTTGGCGCGGTTATTGCGTTTAAATTGAAATAAGTTTTCATTTTTTTGAAATATGGAACCATATGAATACTGGAGAAACTCCATGAAAGAAAGATTAATGATTCATATAAATTACTTAAAGGTAAATGTTGCAAATAAATCCAACGAGTAACTAATAATGCCGTTAGACAGGAAAAAGTAGTCATTATCCCCTTTTCTGACGAATCAGATAGTCTTACGATTTCATCTACTAATAAGGTTAGCAAATGAATTGTAATTACAATTGAAACGACTGAAAAGGATATATGCGTAAATATATGCTCTAAAGTTGAAAATATCATAACAAATTTAAAATAAAAAAAGAGGGGGATTTCAATTCAATTTCAATTATAGGATAATTGAAATTGAACTCGGTGCTTGAACTTAGTATAGTACTTATTTATAAGATGACATGCCGCCACTCGGACTCGAACCGAGATGCTCTAGCACTGCTTCCTAAGAGCAGCGTGTCTACCGATTTCACCATAGCGGCTTGTTCGAAATCATAATAACCCCTTTTTTATTCAATTGTCGAGAGCGAAGTAGTCAATTCAATGCAATATATGTTTATTGATCTTCGAGTGTAAACATAGGATCTAAAATTAGCGTATTCGTCCTATAATTACTTAAAAAAGGAAAAGGCTTTCATTTTTTTAATATCGATGGGGATTCTTATTTTCCCCATCATAAAAACAATAAAACATACTCAAAAGAAAGGTTAAATCTTCTGTTTATTTTCAAAGAAAAAAGAATTTTTTAATTATAAAACCAAACCTAATTAAATTTCTCATTGCTATTGATCGGGTCAAAACAAGACATTATAAAATAGAGATTTTTCTTTTTAGTTCTATTTAGAAATTTTTTTCTATTTTTTTTTTTTCTAATTAATTTATAATATAAAACTTCTAAAGACATTAGAAACAAAATAGACTGACTGCTTTTCGAATCAAAGCAATTCAGGTTTTTCCTATCTTTGATTATTTGTTGCATAAAAAAAACTTTTGAAATTCCTTGTAGAAAGAGATTTACCTAATGAAAAAGCTTTCAATGCTGCCCAATATCCTTTATTTTTCCAAAGATTTTTACGAATACGTTTTTTTGAGATAGAAGTACGTTTTTTCGGAACTGCCATTAAAAAATAGAATAAGTTTTTAATTGGTATAGTTGGATGTCAAAGACATCTATTATCTAGTGTTCAAAAAAACCAATTGTTTTTTACTATTAATTATCCGGCTATCTTTTTATTTTCTAGCCAGCATACCCCAATATAGTAAAAAAAAGACTGTGTACCCTTCTTTATATCTCTGTAAAATTTATTTTTGTTGTCCTACATGTATTTATACAGGTAATAGAATGAGCTAAAATACATAATAAAAAAGATTGAAAGTTTCAACCCCCGTACCTTATTAATTTCCAATTTAATTGGCCAGGATCCCACAAAGAGTACATTTAATTTTAATCTAATTTTAAAATGTGCAAGAGACTAGTACCCGTACTTAATCTATTAAGTTTATAAAAGCTATTTTATTAATTCCTCCTTTTAATTTTAGGGAACGCCAAGTCTTGGATGTTATGGTTTGAAGAGCCTTTACTAAAAAAAGAAATGTCTTTTCTTACAATAAAAGCCAATCAATTACGTTCCAAAAATCTATTGGTTAATGATTCTGAATAAGCCAACAAAAAAATAACGTTTATGGTAAAAATTTTAGTTTTTTAGGATTCAGGTCAAATACTTATTTTGGTGTAATTATTTATCCTTCTTCTTTGTTCTATAGATATATAAATTATTGTAATAATACGTACTAATAATTAAGTCTATAAAATTCTCTATTTTGTATATTTTCGTTTGTTTATTTTATTAACCGACCCCTTTCATTTCAAAAAAACTAAGAGCCGGTAAATCATAAACTCATAAACAATTAATTAAGAGAAAAATAATTTTTTTATGCAATATACATATCAATATTCATGGATTATACCTTTTATTCCCCTTCCAGTTCCTATATTAATAGGAGCAGGACTTATACTTTTCCCCACGGCAACAAATGCTCTTCGCCGTATGTGGGTTTTTCCAAGTATTTTATTCTTAAGTATAGTTATGATTTTTTCAATCTATCTGGCTATTCAACAAACGAATAAACCTACTATCTATCTATCTATATGGTCTTGGACTATCAATAATGACTTTTCTTTAGAATTTGGTTCTTTAGTTGACCCACTTGCTTCTATTATGTTAATATTAATCACTACTGTAGGAATTCTGGTTCTTATTTATAGTGATTATTATATGTCTCATGATCAGGGATATTTGAGGTTTTTTGCTTATATGAATCTTTTCAATACGTCAATGTTAGGATTAGTTACTAGTTCTAATATGATCCAAATTTATTTTTTTTGGGAATTTGTTGGACTGTGTTCTTATCTATTAATAGGGTTTTGGTTCACCCGACCTACTGCAGCGAATGCTTGTCAAAAAGCATTTGTGACTAATCGCGTTGGAGATTTTGGGTTATTATTAGCAATTTTAGGCTTTTATTGGATAACGGGCAGTTTAGAATTTCGTGATTTATTTGAAATATTCAATAAATTGGTTTATAATAATGAAGTTAATCTTTTATTTTCTACTTTGTGTGCCTTTCTATTATTTGCTGGTGCAATTGCTAAATCTGCTCAATTTCCCCTTCATATATGGTTACCCGATGCCATGGAAGGGCCCACCCCTATTTCAGCTCTTATACATGCTGCTACTATGGTAGCAGCTGGAATTTTTCTTGTCGCCCGGCTTCTACCGCTTTTAATAGTTTTACCTTACATAATGAATCTAATAGCTTTGATAGGTATAATAACACTACTTTTAGGGGCCACTTTAGGTTTTGCTCAAAAAGATATTAAGAGGGGTTTAGCTTATTCTACAATGTCTCAATTGGGCTATATGATGTTGGCTCTCGGTATGGGTTCTTATCAAGCGGCTTTGTTTCATTTGATCACTCATGCTTATTCCAAAGCATTGTTGTTTTTAGGCTCCGGATCTATTATTCATTCAATGGAAACTATTGTTGGTTATTCTCCAGATAAAAGCCAGAATTTGGGTCTTATGGGAGGTTTAAGAAAACAGGTACCGATTACAAAAACATCTTTTTTAGTAGGTACACTTTCTCTTTGTGGTATTCCGCCTCTTGGCTGTTTTTGGTCCAAAGATGAAATTCTTAATGATACTTGGTTGTATTCACCGGTTTTTGCAATAATTGCCTGTTCTACCGCGGGATTAACTGCATTTTATATGTTTCGGATATATTTACTTACGTTTGAGGGCCATTTAAATGTTTATTTTCAAACTTATAGTGTGAAAAAAAAAAGCTCGGTCTATTCAACATCTTTATG